GATTGGATTTCATACTCGAATGAACCTCGTAATCGTAAAAAAGTGGGTTTTTTAACTACGGGTCTAGCAAATGAAAAATTTGGATAGGATCCAATAAGATCTCCCCCTTTCAAAATCGGACGTGAAGGTTTCCTTTCATCCGGCTCAAGTAGTTACAACAAATAAAGATAAAGCAAGAGGTTTTCACTTTATTTTATCTATAAAACTTCAAATTAAAATTTACTCTTTACTCAAGTTCTCAATAAAGACCAATCAACATTTCATTGACATATTCTTTCTTTTTCTGAATTATTTATCTAATTCTCAATTACGACAGAAAAGAAATGAAATGTAAAATTCTTGAGTAGTCTACCTCTCTTCGAATGAAGAATCTCCTAAAATTGAATCATTAATTAAAGGAGTATCCCGGAATTCAAAAGAGATTTCCTTGTCTATGTATTATTCTATTCGATCTTTTAGGTCCAGACGTCACCTCGACGGTTATGCCACAGATGTCCTAAAGCCTATATGCGATGGATAGACTTCTACTATCATGATATATTTGCTTTTTTGAACATAATTTCAGTTTTTTCTAAAAAAGAGGGAATAGTAAATTCCACAAAAAGTATTTCTTTTTTTTTTTCACGAGCTACGTACAGCTATAAATTTATATTGATTTATAAATTCATATTTTTTTGTTACTGAATCGACCATCGACCAATTCCCTTTTTATTTGGGAGTATTCAATACATCCATAATTCTGAGCTTCATGTTACTCATCTCAAGAGACATGTCAGATTCGGGGCATCCCAATTTAATTGAATGGAATGACAGTTTCTCATTCGGAATCTGTACAATAAGAATTTTGATCAAATCACACATCGCAATATACTAGACCTTCTAATTCTTTAAGAGGTTTATCTAAAAGATTCGCGATATAACTAGGAAGACGTTTCAAATACCACACATGAGTTACTAGGCATGCAAGTTTTATATAGCCCATTTGATATCTACGTATCCGAGAATCAATAAATTCTACTCCACATTGTTCACAAAATTTTGGATCGTCTTTTTTATCTCCGATTACTCGATAATTACCACAAGCACAAATTCCACTTTTTATGGGACCAAAAATTCTTTCACAGAATAATCCATCTTTTTCAGGCTTATTAGTTTTGTAATGAAAAGTGTAGGGTTTTGTTACCTCCCCAACTATCTCTCCATTAGGTAGGATTTTTTTTGCCCAAGCACTTATTTGTTGAGGAGAAACTGATCCAATTCGGAGTTGTTGATGTTTATACTGATCAATCATAGAATAAAAATTATGATTCAGTCCAATTAAGCTTCCTTACTATGAATCCGGAAGTTCTTCTCAGATACAAGAAAATGATTCAGTTCCATAACCAAAGATCGTAGTTCTCGAACGAGCAATCGAAAAGATTCTGGAGCATTGGCAGGTTTAGGTATTGTTCCTCCAATGATTGTAGTTCCGAGTACTTCTTGGCGAGCTTTAATATGATCAGATTTATAAGTAAGCATCTCTTGTAAAATATGAGCAACACCAAACCCCTCCAAGGCCCAAACCTCCATTTCGCCCACCCGTTGTCCTCCTTGCTTGGCCCTTCCTCTAAGGGGTTGTTGTGTAACAAGTGCATAATGTCCACTGGAACGTCCATGTATTTTATCATCAACTTGGTGAATTAATTTCAAGATATAAGGCTTTCCCATTATAACAGGCTGTTGAAATGAATCCCCTGTTCTTCCATCAAATATTCTGCTTTTTCCCGGATACTCGGGTTCAAATATCCATGGATTCGATGTTTGTTTACTGGCTTCATATAATTCAGAAAAGACTAATTTTCTCGAAGCCTCTTGTTCATATCTCTCATCAAAAGGTGCTATTCGATAATGTCTATTTAGCATACCTCCTGCTAACCCAAGTGAGCATTCAAATATCTGTCCTACATTCATTCGTGAAGGTACCCCTAATGGATTGAAGACCATATCAACAGGTCTTCCATCTTGCAAATAAGGCATATCCTGTCTAGACAAAATCTTTGAAACGATACCTTTATTTCCATGTCTCCCGGCCACTTTATCACCTACTTTAATTTTACGTTTTTGTAATATATATATACGAATCGTTTCCGGATTATAACTGGAACCCCCCTTTTTTTGTATCCATCTCACATCAATAACTCGACCCCTACCACCTATAGGTAGTTTTAGACAAGTTTCCTTTGAGGTAGATACCTGAATGCCAAGTATAGCTCGTAATAATCTATCTTCAGGAGAATACGAGGATTCTTTTGCCATTTGAGGCGTTAATTTACCCACTAAAATATCGCCCGTTTCTACCCAAGATCCCGGAATCACAATTCCATTTTTGTCTAAATTTCGGAGTAAATGGGCTTCTAGGTGTGGAATTTTATTAGTAATTCTTTCAGAACCGTGACTTGTCATATGAGTCTGAATTTCGTATTTCCGTATGTGAAAAGAAGTATAAATATCTTCATAGACCAGACGCTCACTAATGAGTACAGCATCTTCAGAATTGTAACCTTCCCATGGCATATAAGCTACTAATACATTTTTGCCCAAAGAGAGTTCGCCACCAACTGTAGCAGCACCATTCGCTAAAATTTGTCCCTTTTTAATGCATTTACCTCGCTGAACTTGGGGTTTTTGATGCATGCAAGTATTTTTGTTGGATCGTTGATATATAGTTAATGGAATGCTTAAAGTATCCCCATTTCCAAATAAAAAAATCTTGTCAGTATCGGTATAAATGATGTTTCCCTCATGTTCCGCTATAGCGGAAACCCCTGAATCTAAAGCTACTTGGCGTTCCAATCCAGTTCCAACAATGCATTTTTCGGACCGAGAAAGTGGAACTGCTTGACGTTGCATATTAGAACTCATTAAAGCTCGATTCGCATCATTATGTTCGATAAAAGGAATGAGGGAAGCTCCAATAGAAAAATATTGGAAGGGAAAAATACTTCGAAGATGAACCTGTTCCCATGCAATAGTAAGAAATTCTTGACGATATCGAGCTGGAACAATCTGTTCATCCTGAATATCTTGATTTAATGCTAAAGAATTTCCTGTTGCTACCATATAGTATTCATCTCTATTTGGTGATAAATAAAGCATGCGTATTCTTTTTGATCTCTCAGAGATTTCATAAAATGGACTTTCTATAGACCCCCAATTACCAATCCTCGCATGAATTGCTAGGGATCCAATAAGTCCAACATTGATTCCTTCAGACGTGTCAATTGGACAAATGCGTCCATAGTGACTAGGGTGGATATCTCGTATCCGAAAACTAGCAGTTCGGCCTGTTAATCCCCCCGGACCCAAATAACTCAATTTCCTCCCATGAACTATTTGGGTCAATGGATTGGTTTGATCCAAAACTTGTGATAATGGATGTAATCCAAAAAAAGATTCATAAGTAGTTGTTAGTGGAGTTGAAGCTACCAAATTCTGAGGAGTCGGTATCCATTTTTGTCTAATTGCTCCACCTATAGTTCCTCTAACCATATTTTCTAAACGAACCAGGGCCAATCCAAGTTGATCTTGTAATAAATCTGCTACCGAACGAATACGTTTATTTTTCAAATGATTTATATCGTCAAGTGTACCCATTCCAAATTTCATTCCAATCAAATGATCCGCAGCTGTCAATATATCTTGTGGTAACAAAAATGTATTGTTTTGAGGTATATCAAGATTTAGCTTTCGGTTCATATTTCGTCGACCAATCTTTCCTAATTCACATCTTTGTTGAAAAAATTTTTTTTGTAATTCTTTACATAAAGATTCAGAAAATACTGGATCTCCACCTACACAAGTAAATTGTCGATAAAATTCCAAAATGGCATTTTCTTTTGACCCGATTTTTTTTTTCTCTTTATCATTTAGGAAAGACACAAAAATTTCAGGATAGCAAACATTCTCTAGAATTTCGTTTAAATTCGAACCCATAGCTGATGATAGAACTAGAATAGATATTTTCTGTTTCCTACTCACACGAGCCCATATCCTTGCTTTTCTATCAATTTCTAATTCTAATCTTCCTCCCCAATCTGATATTATGGTGCCAGTATAGATCGAAATTCCGTTATGGTCTAATTCTGACCGATAATAGATACCAGGACTTTGCAATATTTGATTGATTACAATTCTATATATTCCATTTACTATAGAAGTTCCCAGAGAATTCATTAGAGGAATGTTTCCAATAAAAATGGTTTGTTCCTGTATGTCCCTACTGTTTTTCCAAATTAATCCCGCGGATACATATAATTCAGAGGAATATGTAAGTGATTCATATACGGCATCTTTTTCTTTTATCACGGGTTCTAACAATTGATATGTTTCCACAAATAATTGAAATTCAATTTCTTGATCTGTATCCTCAATTTTTGGAAACTTTAAAAGACCTTGTATTAAACCACGATCAATAAACTTACAAAACCCTTCAAATTGTATCTGATTCAAACCCGGTAGTGTAGACATTCCCCCATTTCCATCCTCACTCATTTTCAATTTACCCATAAATTTTATAGAAAAATATACCACGATTTGTTGTCATTTTTCATCAATTCATATGAATTGATTTAGCAATAAATAATGGAATTTTCTGTTCTTTTTACTAAATCACATGAAATTATATCTAACCTCGTGTATGAAATACCTATTATGAAGAAAAGACGAATAAAAAAAAATAGAAATTTTTACTCAACTTGGAATTTGGAACAAAACAAACGAATAGAATAAAAAAAAATGAATTGAATAATTCCACCTCGATTTCAAGGTTTTTTAAAGAATATCAAAACAAAAAATGGATTCCATTTCTTTCTACCATTTTTATGATATTACATATTCCAATTTCCAGTTTGATTAGATACCAGAAAAAAAATGAATTCGGGACAGCATATGACATATTGTGCTAAATTTTTATTTTTTATTCAATCTATTTAATGATGAAAAATTGTAAAAAAAAAAGAGAAGCACGAGAATTTCTTGAAAATTCTCTGTAGTATAGATATTATATATATGGATAAGATATATTAGAGTATATGGGGGTTGGCGGCATGGCCGAGTGGTAAGGCGGGGGACTGCAAATCCTTTTTCCCCAGTTCAAATCCGGGTGTCGCCTGATCGACAAGAGATTTGAAATAGTCAATTACGCTTTTTTGATCGAAAATTCTCCAGCAGAAGCAAGCGGGGGAAAGGGACTCTTGATACTTTTTTGATTCTAACTTCTAAGATAAGAATCAGGAGTTTTGTTAGTTCTAAAAAATGCTGTAAATCTTTTTGTCGATTCAAGGAAAGAGTCTAGTAGTAAAAAGGAAGCGATAAATCTTGAAATGATAGTCCTTTCATTCTACAACTACTGTAGTATCCGTTTACTGACTGGGTCTTGATAGGTCGGATAGGGAATTGAATTCCATTTTTAGTTGGAGAGGGGGCGCAAGAAAAGCCTTGTATACAGACTGATGTAAAATATATGAGCATTTTTCTTTCACTTATTCAACTTAGTTAGATTAGTTATATTGAATATTTCTTTATATTATATACTATATATATTTTTAATTATATATATTTATTTAATATATTTTATATATTTAATATATTTACAGATTTTATTTATACTTAATTAATGTAATGTTTTTCAAATAGGAATAAAGAACTTGTTCTATCTTATATGTTCTAATAGAATTGTGATTGGATTGTTTCGTTAATGGTGTTAGCCCAGAATCTTTTTTTGACTCTATACCAGCAATTCCACTATAATAATAGTATTATTAGTCAATAATACAAAATAAGATATAAATACAAGAAAATTTTGTGAACAATAATGAAAAAATTCCTTCATATTAATATAGGAGACAAAATTTACATGGATATCGTAAGTCTTGCCTGGGCTGCTTTAATGGTAGTTTTTTCATTTTCCCTTTCCCTTGTAGTATGGGGAAGAAGTGGACTATAAGTATACTACTAATTGAGTTAAGGGATCAAAGTATCAATTGTTTTATAGTTGGATTTTGTTTGAATTTTTTAACTATTAAATTATAGTATTTAATCAATACTAATTAATTGAATTCAAATATAAAATATATCTACATTTTGGAGTTCTATTTTATTCTAGTAGTGTAATATATTCTATGGATAATATAGAAATATAAAATACTCTTTTAATCAAACAAATATTTTAATTATTCCCATGTTCGTATTTTTGAAAATCATGGGAATAAAAAATAATAAGAAATTTACTCACTCCTATTCTAACCGAATTTTTCCGAAAATTTCTATTTCGCTCTTATTAAGGTTATATGTTTAAAATGAGGAACCACGTAACCCCCCCACCCCTATTTTTTTATCTTTGAAAAAAAAAAATAAAAAAATAGTTTCGTTATTCTAATTATTAAACGGAAACATAATTTCTATAGGAAACAACAAAATAGACATAGAAATTATCTAACAAGATTTTATACATAATAAATAAGAGATTGCCGTTGTTTTAAGCGAATACAATATTACGTATGTATTTACTGCTTTTTTTTTTTAATATGATACTGGGTTTAATATGATACTGGGATTGTAAAAATAATAAGAAATCCTAAAAATTAGAATTGGAAAAACAGGAGTTGTTTTTTGATTATTTCATATTCCAATCAATATGAGTCAAATAAAATAGATGAAACGAAGAAAAAAATTGAGACGCTATGTTCATTACATATATGTAATTGAAATTACATATGAAATTATATATATATAAATATGAAGATACATATTGTAAATCGATACATATTAAATCTTTAAAATATATATACTATATTTATATATATAATTATAGTAAAATTGCAATATATTACAATAATAGATAGATAATTTAATATATATATACTATATTTATATATATAATTATATATAATTATTGCAATATATTACAATAAATATATTACATAAATATATTACAATAATAGATAGATAATTATAGTAGAAAGAAATAGGTTTGATTTCTTTCTACTATACTATCTGTACTATCTGTATTTTATAGAATTTTTCTGATTGTAGTCCGATCGTTTTATTTAAGACTAATACCCCAAATTGAAATTCGTTTTTATTATTTTATTTAATCATGGATTGTTAAGTGAAATTAGTCACCTTGACTTACCGTTTTTACGTAAATTATAAGTAAAAAGGCAGTGGGAACTAGAATGAACAGTGCAGTAGCAATAAATGCGAGAATATTGACTTCCATAATCTCTATGTTTTATTTCTCTTTAATTTCCAATAAATAATACGGGATTTAATCCCATAGAGATGAAAAATCTTTCGTCGGTAAATTCAATGATATAAATAAAATTTCAATGATATCAAAGCGGATAAATATCACGAATAACAATACCTTAGTTATCAAATCGATTCATCGTCGAGAATTAAATAGTATAACATAGGAAGATCTTTTATCCATACCAAATTAAAAAATTTGGATTTCTGATGCAATCCAAATTTTTTTTTTTCATTTTTAGTTTAAGGTAAAAGTTCTGACAAAGAAATGAATAAAGGATCAATGAGATTTTTTTTGTTATTTTGATTTACTTTCACACAAAAAATGAATTGATGTTTTCTTTTATTGGATTTGTATCCATCGGGAATGAATTGATGTTTTCTTTTATTGGATTTGTATCCATCGGGACTGACGGGGCTCGAACCCGTAGCTTCCGCCTTGACAGGGCGGTGCTCTGACCAATTGAACTACAATCCCAGGAAAAAAGCATATAACATAGATATTCTTATGGTTTTATTCAAACCCTTTCTTTTTTTATTTTACGTTGTGCTGTTACTAACTTAAGAAGGCGTATATATATATTATGTATATTATATATGGATATAAAATGGATATAAAAGGATATAAAATGGATATAAAATTTAGTGAAATTGACATGGATTACTATGAATCCCCTTGTTATTGCTAAATCGATTTAAAAAAAAAAAAGGAATCAATGAAAAAAAAAACAGTCTTTTTTTTATTTAAATCTTTTCCTTAAACTTTCTATTTATAGATCTTGATTGATATAAATCTAAATTATTAGCAAGATTCGAATTTGTGGAACAAAATTTAGAATACGGAAAAAAAAATGTTGCTGGGATATTTCTTATTTGGATTCTTCCGTATCAGAACACATTAGTCATTTCCGGAGAACAACAAATAGATTATAAAATTTCATGGTGGATCGGCAAATTCTTGGGCCGAGCTGGATTTGAACCAGCGTAGACATATTGCCAACGAATTTACAGTCCGTCCCCATTAACCGCTCGGGCATCGACCCAGGAACAGGAAGAATCGTTTTTTATTTTTATTGATAATCCATAATAAACTTCCTTTCGTAGTACCCTACCCCCAGGGGAAGTCGAATCCCCGCTGCCTCCTTGAAAGAGAGATGTCCTGAACCACTAGACGATGGGGGCATACTTGCCCGATCGCCATCATACTACGTTCATAGTATGAACAGTTTTTTGAAATTGTCAATATAATGGAATGATATAATGCGATCAAAATAAAAGGCTCCTTCTGTCTTTCAAAATTATATAGAATTTTTTGATTTATTTTTTTGATTTCGAATTTTTTTATTTGAATCGTTAATTAAAAAAAACTATAAAATAAGTAATGTGAAACGAAGCAAAAGAAGGATAAGATCTTTTCCAGGAATAATTTGTTTATTGGAAAGGACGAGGCATTAAAACTTCATTTCTTTCATTTTCATTCATTGTTAAGATTCGGTAAGTATATGTATATCTCAGACTAAGTCAGGAAAAAACGATAATTAATCTGGAAATGAAATAAGGTATAGGCTTTATTGAAAAACCATTTTCAATAAGAATTTGGTTACGGGACAGGACAAATTGAATGCATTTTTCAATGATTCGATAAAATATTTGAAATGGAGGGTACATGTATTAATGAGATTCATTTCATGGTATGATAAGGATGATTTCAAAAATATCTTTTGAAAAAATTCATTGTATTGATATTGATCAAATTTAATATATCAAATATTAATTATTAATAAAAATAAACTATTTTTTCTACCTCTATTAGATTCACTAGGTAAATCTAATTTTTTGTTCCTTTATGAGTTGTTATGCAAATAAAAAATATCTATGTACATATATTCTAATCTATCTATATAATCTATATAATAAGTGTATGTAGTAACAAATGGATGTACTAGTCATATTGGTTAGTCCCTTATTTTGAAATTGAATCAAACGGGGCCCCTTTAACTCAGTGGTAGAGTAACGCCATGGTAAGGCGTAAGTCATCGGTTCAAATCCGATATGGGGCTTTTTACTTTTTTTTTTCAGAAAACACCAACAATAGTATTCATTTTTGTAGGAAGAATAAAAATATTGTTGATATTTGTAAAAAGTTTCTATTTGTAATGTAATAAAAAAGAATAAAAAAACAAAGGAATCCCAGAATTTAATGGAAAATGTAATTATGAAGTCTAATTCTACCAAGTTATCATTCTAATGAATTTCGAATCGAATATAGTAAACAAATTCTAGTTAGAAAGTGCACCATTATTCTTAAAAATAATAATAATAAAAAAAGTAAGTGGATCTAACCAATTGAATGATAACTATATCCACTATTCTGATATTCAAATTTGATAGAAATGAAATTTGAATAGTTATTTTTTTTGCAACTTCTTTGATTTGGATTCCTTAAGAATCTGTCGATATTTCAGATTAAATCTTCTTGTTCCTAACAGTTTATAGAAATAAATTATTATACCATTTCTTCGTGCAGAAGGGTTTGTTTCAAGTTCTAACAAACAAGTAATTTTTACTTTAAACATTTTTTTTAATAGCACAAGAAAGGGTCAATGTATATTTTTTTTTATTTCGAATATATATGAATATATTCGAAATAAAAAAAAAATATACATTAAATCATGTCTTCTCGTATCAAATATTTTCTTTTCATATCCATGCA